AGGGAGTGACTTAGACAAAAAGAAACGAAGTGACTTAGACAAAAAGAGAAGTGACTTGGACAAAAAGAAACGAAGTGACTTAGACAAATCTTGTTTGTCGATAACCTCGGACCAATCAATCGAATATTGATTAATACGTAATCGACCGAACACTACTTGAAAACGGTGCTTCTGTTCAGAAACGAAATGTTCCAAATGTTCCTGGAAATTCTTGCTCCCATTGGACCATTTGTATCTATATGCATCAGGATCCCGATTCATGCATCTCTCGGTTCGAGAAATAAGAGGATCGAACCATTTCTTCTGACTCTTTTTCAAATTCGATAAATGTTGGTTGATCGTATGTTTGATTATAGTTAGATGATTCAGAGTATCATTTCCTATTGGATCCCCTTGAATTCCATATTCGAAGTTGCGATCGGGTCGATTCATTAAAAAGAATCGATTCGATACATTTCTTATGTACTCATAGGTGCGATATTGGATTTGAATCAGATTTCGGATCAATCTATATTGATTGACCGCCCCCATTATGTTGTTGCTAGAAAATACCACTATTTTGGGGTTTGGATCTTCCAAATCATTGCCGCAGGAGATCCGGGCCGATTTTTTTCTGATCCTTCCGTAAAAAGATTCATTCTCTTCATCAAAAATAGGAGGTAGAAACCATAAAGATTTCTTTTTCGATTCATCCCTGGAGTTGAATACCTCATTCAAGAATTTTTTTTGATCCAATCCGTAGGAATCAATAGAAAAGGTAAATCCCTTATGATATACCAGACCCGCCTCGGTTATTGATAGAGTGAATAGATCTGCCATTTCTTGAAATCTCTCTTCTGATTCAAAATCGTGGTGTAACGTGTATCCCCCTTTGTTCCGGTCATGGAATAGATGAAATAAATCCAAAAATGGATTTTTATTCAAGAATGAAATCTTATTGGAACTGTCTATATCTGGTTCATCCTTCGGAACCATATCACATCCCGGATCTGATGAAATAGGATGAATTGAGACGGTATTTTGTAAATACGTAATTATCTTGAATATAGCAACCATTTCTTTATTTTCCGATCGCCTGGAAGGGACAAAAGAAACATCTTGTTGTTTCTTCAACAATTTCTGATCTCTAGTGGACCTCTCAGTAGGATTCGAGCCCAGACGAAGTTCTGACCATCTGTCAGAGAAAAAAGAACGAATTGATCTTGTAGGATTCCCAAGAAATTCTTCGATTTCTTCCGGAAGCAGATGATTATTCATCTGCTTCTCACGTTCCGTGAATAGCCGGGATATTGAGGAATATCCAGAAAGGCATTTCGGGAATCGATCTGATTCTATCTCTGTTCGTTCCGTTTGAAGAAAGGAAGGATCCCAAAGAATCGATCTTTCTTTTAGTTGCTGAATCTCTGTTTGATTGATCAATGTGTGATATTCCGAATTCTCATTCCTAATGGAATCGAAATGATCTCCGGATTGATCAGAAGATCCTTTCAATTGGCTAGAATCCGTTACTTGAACGAAAATAGATCTTGTGGAATCATATTGAATATTTGACGATACATTGAGTACCTTGCTAAAAAACCGATCCTTGTTTACCAACCACACATTGTCTAACCAAATCCAATTATCTCTTGATACGTTCCTCAAAAAATCCGACTCGTGCTGATTCTTTCCCCAACTAACGAAGAGATCTTGGTAGAATTGCCACATATGAAATTGAGCACAATTTTGCAAAAAAATACCCCACTTCTTTCTCGAGAAGAGATGGGAAACATGCTCAATATCATTTGATTGAATAGTTGCCCCAGCTCCTCCTTGTTGTTTGAAGAACCCCCCCATTTCAATTGGTCTTTTTTCACGAAAAGCAGACATGAGATAACAAATCAAGTGTTTCACTAAGATTTCGAATAGCTGTCCCGAATTCAAGTTGATTATGTTTCGCTTCTTCCTCGGAGAAAGACGATCAAATAATTCCCAATCATGGTCCTTGCGGATCGGATCATCCGTATAGGATACAAAAAGAAACTTCAGATATTGGATATCTTTCTCTTTGAATGAGATCTCAATTCCAGCTATGGTTTCAGTTTCATTAGATATCTTACAACTAGAATCCCTCTTTTTTCCGATCCGGTTCCTCCACCACCGAGAACCCCAGTTAGATTCAGGGATAATACACTTTTTTTTAGTTATTGGGAGAACCCAAGCACTCTCTTTCGAATCCATGAAACAACTCTCAGAGATCTTTTTCCCTTTTGGAAGATACAGGAGCGAAACAATCAACCTATTGATATTGGAAGACCAAAAAGATTCTTCCAATGTATCATTTCTGGGTCCAATCGAATTCATAGGTATAGGAAGAATAGGTATAGGAAGAAGCCCCCTCAAATAGAGATTTTTTCTTTCGACTATATTTCGATTGTTAATACGATATATAAGGACCGCTACTACAAGCAGTACTACACCTTTGACCGTAAAATATCGATTGCTTGTTGAACCCTGTGAA